GATAGAACTGTTATTTATTTGTTGAATAAATATATGGGATGAAAAAATCATAACTATACTTAACAGTAAAACACTAGGAAAAACCCACATACGACGAAGATTTTTTATTGCCGTCGGAAAAAGTAGAAGTCCTACTCCTATTAACATAGGGGTTGGAAGGGGAATGAAAGGTATGATCCATGAATATTGATATGTATATTCCATAAAAAAAGACTCTTTTTATCTTAATTAATTGTTTCTGATTCACCGGCTTTTATTTCTTTTGAAAAAGGTCAGTTAATAAAAAGTTAATAAAAAAAGTTAAGATATACAAAACTGAAATAAAATTTTCTAGCTTTAATTATTCTGAATCTTTCTCAACTACCTCAAATATTTCAAATCAAGAGGTTAGAATTGGTCAAACGATATGACCAAGTTACTAGTGAAAAAGAAATAAGTATTTTTATTAAATTATTAAGTCAAATTTTATGAAGATACAAAAAATGAAAATTTCAATTTTCATTACCGTTACGTATTACAATAATTTATTTATATCTATAGAGCAAGGATAACCAATTTCACCAAAAACAGTATTTTATTTTGATATGAAGCATAAATAACCCTAATTTGACTCATAAAAGTTATTTTATGGGTTATTCAGAACAGAATCAGTAACGAATTTGAACTGATTGATTGTCTTCTATTCCAATAAAAGCGATTTGTCGGAAAGGTTATGATAGAGAAACTATGACCCCAACACGTGACTTTACATAAAATTAAAAGAAGAAATTCCTAAAATAGTTATAAAACAATCTATCCTGTACCTTTTCGCAGATTAACTACTAGTCTCGTTCTAATTAAAAAAATAAAATTAGATGTACTCTTTTCTCGAGCTTGCCCAATTAAATGAATAATAAATGAATAATTAAGATAAAAAATTACTAAAGTTTTTTTATTAATTTTTATTAATAACTATAGGGATTGGCTTATTAACCATTTCTAGGTATTTTATTCCATGTATAAAATTAGAAAAAAAAAAACTAACCAGAGAGAGAAAGGCACGGGTTTTTTCTTTGTATTTTTTTTTTATCAACTTCAATCAATTCGAGTTCTATTGCAATTCGAGTTCTATTGCATAGTAGATTCTATAGATATAGAAGATATAGCTGAAGGAAGATATAAGAGTAACAATAAAATAAATACGAATCTTTCTTCCAGATATTGTAGATGTTGTATCGGATTGTATATGGCATAGAAAAAAAAACAATTTTTGTATTTAATTTAAAAAAACTACCATATAGTTTTTGTTGCTAGTACTATTTTATGCTATTTTTCTATATCCATATTTTTATGAAGGAAGTACAATCTAGAAAATAAATAGATCCATAATTATAATGAATAGTAAAGAACAATCGGTTTTGAACAATAGATGTCTTTGACATCCAACCCTGGCAATGAATAACCTATTAGAATTTTTTAATGGCAGTTCCAAAAAAGCGCACCTCTATATCAAAAAAACGAATTCGAAAAAATATCTGGAAAAGGAAGGGATATTCGGCAGCATTGAAAGCCTTTTCGTTAGGGAAATCTCTTTCTACGAGGAATTCAAAAAGTTTTTTTTGTGCAACAAATAAATAATCCAAAATTGGGAAAAATCTGAATTGGTTTGACTCGAAAAGTAATCTAGTTTCATTTTTTTTTTATAAGTTATAAAAAAATTGATAATTTACCAAAGTTAAAATAATTAAAATAATCGAATATTTTAAACATTGTTAAAACAATATAATTTATATTTTTAATATTTATAATAAACTCTATAAAACTATAAACTATAAAAATAAATAATATAAAAAAATGTAAATAATAAATAAAATAAAACAATAAACTAATAAAATAAAGGGCATAATTTATGTTCTTTAATGGTTTGATCCGATCAATAGTAATATTAAATTGAAGTTGTTTTGCTCTTATAGTCTAATAATAATTTTTTGTTGCCTGAATTTGAAAATCTAAAAATAGTATTTTTTGTTTGAAAAAAGAATAAAAGCAAGGACAAGGTTTCACCTTTTTTTTTAGTATGTTTTATAATTTTCAGGATGGGGATTCTTATTTTCCCCATCGATTTGCGAATTCGATAATAACAAAAGTTTGTATTTTTTATTTATATTATTTTATACTATCTATACATATTCTAATATATTTAGAATACTATAGAATACAATATAGAAGAGCGGATATAAGATCTATAGTCAAAATTAATAGATCATTGAAACTAATTGATTAAGTTTAAAATGTGTTTTATCACTTTCTAAATCATTATTTCTATAAGTTCGTATCACTATATACCCTAACCTTTACCCCAATTAATAAAAAAACTTTTTACCATTTTTAGGTGATTATACAAAGACTGTGCCCTTTTTTTGTTCGTGGATAAGTTTTTTTTGTAGATTCATAAAATCCCATAAACGAGAAAAGAATCATTAAAAAATGCACATTATGTTAATGTTATAAAAAAAAAATT